TTTTCCAGTTATTTGAATAGTAAGTCTAAGAGTAACAATCACGACTATTATCATTACATGTATGATACAAAATCTAGTTGGAGTAATCACATTAATAGTTGTATTGATAGTTATCTTAGTTTTGAAGTCAGTATTCATAGTTCCATTTTAGGTGATACCGAAAATTACAGTGACAGTTACATTTCTAGTTTCATTTGTAGTGAAGGCGTAAGCAATAGTGAAAATGGAAATTCTAGTATACGAACTGATGGTAACAGCCGCGATTTCAATATAAGAGGAAGATCTAATGATTTTGATATAAATAAAAAATACAAAAATTTATGGGTTCAATGCGAAAATTGTTATGGATTAAATTATAAAAAATTTTTTAGATCAAAAATGAATATTTGTGAGCAGTGTGGATATCATTTGAAAATGAGTAGTTCAGATAGAATCGAACTTTTGATTGACCCGGGCACTTGGGATCCTATGGACGAAGATATGGTCTCCATGGACCCCATTGAATTTCATTCAGAGGAGGAACCTTATAGAGATCGTATTGATTCTTATCAACAAAGGACAGGTTTAACTGAAGCTGTTCAAACAGGCATAGGTCAATTAAATGGTATTCCCATAGCAATTGGGGTTATGGATTTTCAGTTTTTGGGGGGTAGTATGGGATCTGTAGTAGGCGAGAAAATCACTCGTTTGATCGAGTATGCTACTAATCGATCTCTACCTGTTATTATTGTGTGTGCTTCCGGGGGAGCACGTATGCAAGAAGGAAGTTTGAGCTTGATGCAAATGGCTAAAATATCTTCTGCTTCATATAATTATCAATCAAATAAAAAGTTATATGTATCAATCCTTACATCCCCTACAACTGGTGGAGTAACGGCCAGTTTTGGTATGTTGGGAGATGTCATTATTGCTGAACCTAATGCGTACATTGCTTTTGCAGGTAAAAGAGTAATTGAACAAACATTGAATAAAACAGTACCCGACGGTTCACAAGCAGCTGAGTATTCATTCCAGAAGGGCTTATTCGACCCAATCATACCACGTAATCTTTTAAAAGGCGTTCTGAGTGAGTTATTTCAGCTACACGGTTTCTCTCCTTTGAAAAATAGATATATATAATATAGAAATAAAACGAAAATATGAAAATCTAGAAAAAATGGAAGTTCTATGCCTTGCCTACCAAGAACTTCCATTTTTTATTAGAAATCTAATCCCTTTTTGTTGGGTTGAATTAGTTTAGTTAGAGTCGCGAACTTATAAGAAACTCTTTATCTTTAATATAAAAAAAAACTCCTTATTTTATTAGAAAGATAGAAAGAGTATTAAGGACGGGAGAATTCATAAAATTTCTTAAACTTAAAGTGGATTGTCATACATATTCGTGTAGAAAGATGAATAGGTACACTAAATTTGCATTTAGTTCTCATTCCTTGCACTTATTAAGTACTTAATATTATTTATAATAATTATAATATAATAGATATACTTAAGATATCTTTCTATTTATAATTTATAATAGATACAAATATTAAATTGAGGTACCCGTTCTATGACAGATCTTAACTTACCCTCTATTTTTGTCCCTTTAGTGGGCCTAGTATTTCCGGCGATTGCAATGGCTTCTTTATTTCTTCATGTACAAAAAAATAAGATTGTCTAGACCTGATGGGGCCAAATTTAAACAATTTATTTCAACACTGAATCATAATACAGATATTTTTTTGGTACAGATATTTGTTTAGTGTAATGTGGTATGATATGTGCCTTTTTTCCGAATACAAATGAAAGAACTGTTATACATGTGGATACATGATATCCGTATAAATCCATGTATATGCGGGTTATAAAAACGATCGGCAAATATTTTTATAATTATAATAGAAAGTCAATGTATCTAACCAATTACTCCTAAGGGTTCATATCAGAATAGTTTTAGTTGATGAAAGTTACTTTGGCATAAAGAAAAGTAAAGTCAATATTTTTTTTTTCTGAATTCCAATCGAATGCAATCGGATCTAGTATAGTATGAACTGGCGATCAGAACATATATGGATAGAACTTATAACAGGGTCTCGAAAAGCAAGTAATTTTTGCTGGGCCTGTATTCTTTTTTTAGGTTCACTAGGATTCTTAGTGGTTGGAATTTCTAGTTATCTTGGTAGGAATCTGATACCTGGATTTCCTTCTCAACAAATTCTTTTTTTCCCACAAGGGATCGTGATGTCGTTCTATGGGATCGCGGGTTTATTCATTAGTTCCTATTTGTGGTGCACAATATCGTGGAATGTAGGTAGTGGTTATGATCGATTCGATAGAAAAGAAGGAATAATGTGCATTTTTCGTTGGGGATTCCCCGGAATAAATCGTCGCATTTTCCTTCGCTTCTTTATGAAAGATATCCAATCAATCAGAATGGAGGTTAAAGAGGGTCTTTTTCCTCGTCGTATTCTTTATATGGAAATCAGAGGCCAAGGAACCATCCCCTTGACTCGTACTGATGAGAATTTGACTCCACGAGAAATTGAACAAAAAGCTGCCGAATTGGCCTATTTCCTGCGCGTACCAATTGAAGTTTTTTGAATTTTTATCAAAAGTAACAAATGAAATTCGTTCGGATTTATCCAATTGAGATATTCGGAAATCTCATTTACTTAGAATTTACTTATTCTATTATAAATATATATATATTTCATCCGAAACGGGATCCTTAATTCTATTTCTATATTCCTTTTTCTAGATCTAAGGACTACATTTTTACAAAAAACTGGGAATAGATCCATAGGTTCGATACCTTGTTATAGAACTCGTGCTTTAGAGAAATATAAGATCAGATAAAGTTGACAAATGAAGCAGTTCATTAACAATTCACAGATAAAAAATGAAAAAAAAGAAAGCATTGACTTCCCTCCCATATCTTGCATCTATAATATTTTTGCCCTGGTGGATCTCTTTCTCATTTCAAAAAAGTCTGGAACCTTGGATTATTCATTGGTGGAATACTAGGAAATCCGAAAATTTTTTGAATGATATTCAAGAGAAAAATGTTCTAGAAAAATTCCTAGAATTAGAAGAACTATTCTTGTTGGATGAAATGATAAAGGAATACCCAGAGACACATATAAAAAAACTTCGTATAGGAATACACAAAGAAACGATACAATTGGTCAAAACACATAATGAATATCATCTCCATATCATTTTGCATTTGTCGACAAATATAATCTGTTTTACTATTCTAAGTGGTTATTTTATTCTGGGTAATGAGGAACTTGTTATTCTGAATTCTTGGATTCAGGAATTCTTCTATAACTTAAGTGACACAATAAAAGCTTTTTCTATTCTTTTAGTTACTGATTTATGGATCGGATTTCACTCAACCCATGGTTGGGAACTAATGATTGGTTCGATCTACAATGATTTTGGATTGGCTCATAATGAGCAAATTATATCTGGTCTTGTTTCTACTTTTCCAGTTATTCTAGATACAATTGTGAAATATTGGATCTTCCGTTTTTTAAATCGCGTATCTCCTTCGCTTGTAGTCATTTATCATTCAATGAATGAATGAAGAACTTATTTGATCTCCTGATATCAATCAAAAAATTTTTTCACGTATAAAAAAGGCATTTTCTATTTTTCTCATTCTTTATACTTTTCAAGGTCTTCGTCCTATTTTCGTAGAATTTTTTCAGTACAATGGCAGACTCGTGGATAGGGAATTATACTAGTTCCCTATCTAATTTATTGTAGAAATTCCGGGATCAATGATTGGATCATGCAAAATAGAAATACTTTTTCTTGGGTAAAGGAACAGATGACTCGATTTATTTCTGTATCGATCATGATATATGTAATAACTCGAGCATCTATTTCAAATGCGTATCCCATTTTTGCGCAGAAAAGTTATGAAAATCCACGAGAAGCAACCGGGCGAATTGTATGCGCCAATTGCCATTTAGCTAATAAGCCTGTGGATATTGAAGTTCCGCAAGCTGTACTTCCTGATACTGTATTTGAAGCAGTTGTTCGAATTCCTTATGATACGCAAGTGAAACAAGTCCTTGCTAATGGTAAAAAAGGGGCTTTGAACGTGGGGGCTGTTCTTATTTTACCCGAGGGATTCGAATTAGCTCCCACCGATCGTATTTCTCCCGAGGTGAAAGAAAAGATAGGAAATCTGTCTTTTCTGAGTTATCGTCCTAATAAAAGAAATATTCTTGTGATAGGTCCTGTTCCAGGTCAAAAATATAGTGAAATTGTCTTTCCCATTCTTTCTCCCGACCCTGCTACAAAGAAAGACGTTAACTTCTTAAAATATCCTATATATGTAGGTGGGAACAGGGGAAGGGGTCAGATTTATCCTGATGGGAGCAAGAGTAACAATACAGTCTATAATGCTACATCCGCGGGTATAGTAAGCAAAATAGTACGTAAAGAAAAGGGGGGATATGAAATAACCATAGTTGATGCATCGGATGGACACCAAGCGGTTGATATTATACCTCCAGGGCCAGAACTTCTTGTTTCAGAGGGTGAATCTATCAAGCTTGATCAACCATTAACAAGCAATCCTAATGTAGGGGGGTTTGGTCAGGGAGATGCGGAAATAGTGCTTCAAGATCCATTACGCGTCCAAGGCCTTTTGTTCTTCTTGGCATCTGTTATTTTGGCACAAATTTTTTTGGTTCTTAAAAAGAAACAGTTTGAAAAGGTTCAATTATATGAAATGAATTTCTAGATCCAGAAATTCCTTACCATCAAGTTAATAAAAAGGCTGAATTCTTGTCGATCAAAAAAATGAAATATGTATTTCTGTAAACTTCCTTAAACCTCCTTTGCTTTGTTTTTTGTTTATACTATTTTTGCGAGATCTATGGAATTCATTACTTGTATTCCATTTTTAGTACTAGGCACTAGCCAATAGGTATACAAAAACAAAGGAAGAAGATACAAGACAAGGACTGGATAAATGAAATGAAAGGAACAGGTACCTCTAGGAA